GTTTTTGATCGGAATATGAATCAAACCGAAAGACCCCTTAACTATTAAGAGGGTTATATAGAACGAATCACACTTTTACCACTAAACTATACCCGCTACAATGTGATTATTATACAAAAATGGACCTTTTGTCGAACAGGGGAATTAGGCGTAATCAAGATAGGATCATAAAAGAATCATTAAAATTAGAGTGTTGACGTTTTTCGTGGGGGAATTCAAATTTCATGAGATTCGGAAAAGAGGGCTCATTTGAAAAGAGGGCTCATTTAAATAACTAAATAACAAGTTCTATCTTTTCTTTTGCTGGAGGAGTTTGATAGATACGGCTTGCCAAAACCACTGAAATCATAACATAAAAATGCATTGTGTAAGAATCCATAGTTTCATTTTTTTATTCCAGTAGGGTCGTCAAGTAAATAAAAAAGGAAGACAGAATAATAAGAAATGACACTTTGATTTTATATAATAAGAAAGGAAAAAGTCCTTCGTCTTTTTGTTGTTGCTTTAATAGCAAGCATTTTTGTTTTCAAATCAGATAAATTATTTTAGATTTTATCTAGGATTCGTTGGAACAAAAAAAAGGCCCGGCTAGGTATTGACCAGGCCAGGCCATCGGAATAAAAGGAACAAAATCAAAGCAACGAGGCCTTCTTTATTTTTCTTTATATTTTTTCTTTCTATTGGACCTTTCGAGCCCTTACTTTATCTAAATTGCTGATAAAAGTTGTACATAATATAAAGAAAGAGAAAGAAAGACTTTTTTCAATCCTTACTTCATGTGTAATGTAACATAGTAATAATAATTATCTTTTTCAATTGGGAGAGATGGCTGAGTGGACTAAAGCGGCGGATTGCTAATCCGTTGTACGAGTTATTCGTACCGAGGGTTCGAATCCCTCTCTTTCCGTTGATGATTGATTTATCTTTCAAATTTCGCAAACCCTTTTTTATTTTATTCTTCACGCCCAGGATTACGTCCTGGATCATTAGATAGGAATCCAAAGATGAAGAGAGAAACAAAGAATATCACTACTGTGTAAACGAAAAGTTTGAGAGTAAGCATTACACAATCTCCAAGATCATTTTTGGGAAAAAACGAGAAAAGAGAATAGATCCTCCATTTTTATACCACATATTCTATTTTGACACCAAGAAATGAAGTGCTTTCTAGAAATAGAAAAGCATTTTTCGAAATGAAAATTCATTTGTAATAAGAGTCTTTCATTACCAAAAATTTCTTTCATATCCACAATTAGATATTGTGGAGGACCCTAATAGGGTTAGGGTCTTTCATTGGAAAAAAGGTCAGAATGGGGAAATGGGGCGAGCCTAATTTTGATTTATCGCGGCTATCCCAGACTTTCCATGTTTGAATCGAAGGTTCATACTGTAAGACTTAGTTGATCTTATTAATTGTATTTGTATTGTTAGAATTTTTTTCTCGAATAAATCATGAAATTCCTAGGCATAGTATTAAAGATTTCATCGAAAACTTACAGCAGCTTGCCAAACAAAGGCTAAGAGAAAAAAGAACAAAGGTATGACTGGCATAACATCTACGATTGGATTCAAAAAAGCATAGGCCTCGGGCAATTTGGCGAATAAAAGACTACTCGAATAAAGGGCAGAATTAAGACAGATACAGATCAAACTAAAGATATTAAGCATAACAGACATTTTTTTCTTGGAGATAATTGCATTTTGATTGAGTTATTGATATAAGTAAAAATCAAGTAAGGTAGAAAAAAACCTTCTTTTTCTTTGAACCTACCCAATCAAAAATCCTCCAATTCTCAAAAGAGAATAGAAGAAATTATACTTTCTTTCATACAATATCTTAATTGAATTATATGTAATGATCAATAAATTCAGTTGAATTCTATATCTACACGTGTCAAAATCCTAGCAAGAATCTAATCTGTTCTATAAAGATTTTCTATAGATATTTGGACCGGAATTGACGAACACCCAATACCAATATTATTCTTTATGAGTGTTGAATAGAAATCTATCGAATAGAAATTGAAATGGGGCGTAGCCAAGTGGTAAGGCAACGGGTTTTGGTCCCGCTATTCGGAGGTTCGAATCCTTCCGTTCCAGAGCATATCCGTTCTATCATAATTTTATCAGAATAAAGATTGCATTTCTTTTTGAAACAACATTCTGTTTAAAGGCCTAATATTGGATAGAATGTGATTATTGTTTCTTTTCTTATTTTTAATGATTCTTCTCTGAATCATATCATCAAAAACTGAACTTAATCGAGTTCAAATGACATGCTGATGTAACTGAATATATTTGTGATCCAAGGAAGATGGGAACATAGATCACAAGAGTTTGAATTCAAAAAAGTAGGGCGGGCTTTTGTCCTATGCTCATTTCCTTCATATTGAAGGAAATTAGTTACTTAGAAAAACCTGACGTCCCATATCTATTTGAATTTTCAAAGATCCTTTTTGAATCGAAATGCGAAAGAGCCTATCTTACCTATCTTTTATTCCATATCATTTAAAGTATCCCAATTATTAATGTTCTAATGTTCTGCGGATCTCTGAATTCTAAACAAGAGTAAGAGGGGGTTCTTGGTACTAATGAAATTCACTCAATGGGATTAAGTCTCTTAAGACTGGGTTAGGGTAAAATAAAAAATAGGAGCAAGGATAAGGACTTAATCTGGACTTGTTTGTCTTTGTTCCTAGACAAGATAGTCCGCATTCCGTAAAAAAGGATCCTTTTTTTATTTATGACTCATCATTCCCATAGAATTTGGGGAGTAGATAGGCGTTAATCAGCAATGGAAGGTATTAATTTGAATATCTGTGTCTGTCCAAATTGCATTAACAAAGAATCAAGTTACATATGTAACCGATGTATTTTCTTTGAACTTTTTAAGTATTTCGTGTTTGGCTCTAATGAATAATTGTAAATCCATGTAATGATTGAGACGGGGGGGTGATTCATACATTTTATTCATTTTACTTTATGGCAAGATTGCAGAAAGATTACTTAACCCCAGGTTAAATAAAATACATATAAAATTACAATGAGGAAATGCTTAGCTTATATGTATGTATTGTTATCGTTCGATTTCATTCTATTTCAGTAACAACAGTCTTTCGGTTTTTGTGAAAAAGAATTGTAATCCCTTCTATGTTAAAATGGAAATATTTCACTTTAACGAAATATTTCACTTTAACATAGAATATCCATAACAGTGACAGTTGTTCAGTCTATCTGATAGATACGAAAACCCCCGATTCGTTCATCTGATTGAAAAAATAAGAATCGAAAGAATAAGGACCTAACTCTTCCCTTACATCAGTCTTTTTTAGCCATCTCATGAAAAAAACGAAATTGGCTTTATTGTTAGATCTATTTATTTGCTTTAAATGATTGATGATTCAATTCGAAAAGAAACAGAGATTTAGCTTTCTTATGATGATCAAATGTAATCTTTAAAGATGGGGCCTTGCTAAGATTTTTTCAGAAAAATCTTCACCATCTATGTATTATGTATTATGTATAGAAAAAAAGTATAGATTACTATGTCTATGTACCGACTGAACCAATGACTATTCATGATTCCATAATTGAATCAATTCCATACTGGTTCCAAATTAGAGGAATGTTATGGTAAAACTTCGTTTGAAACGATGTGGTAGAAAGCAACGTGCGACTTGAAGGACACGATCCGGTGTGGATTCTTAGTCTTACATCCACCATTTTTTATAGGTTTATATAGGAATGAAGGTGCTCTTGGCTCGACATCGTTTGTTCTCTTCCACTACAACCCCTCTTTTTTGTTGAGTTGTAATGTAAATAGTACATGATGGAGCTCGAGTAGAAAGTATTGATTCATTTCTCAGGGGCAAGGATCTAGGGTTAATGCCAATCAATAAATTGGAACAACTTCGTAAGTAGATCTTCGATATAGAAATCGAAAGGATCCGATTCGAGCAAGTTTTCAATTCCAAAAGCAAATTTGTTGGAATTGATAAAACCCTTTGGATCCAAAGTGTATCACGCGGGAATCAATCGTTCATATGATTCTTTGATAGAAAGAAATCACAAAAAGGGTATGTTGCTGCCATTTTGAAAGGATTAAGAAGCACCGAAGTAATGTCTAAACCCAATGATTTAAAACAAAGATAAAGGATCCCAGAACAAGGAAACGCCGTTTCCATTGTCTTAATAACTGGATCAGAATAAAGAATCAAAATAGATTTTCAACGAGACAAACAAAAAAGGGGGTTAAAGACCACTCAAAAAATGAAATTGCCTAAAGATTTTCCTTTGAGCTATTTTTGAGAATTTTCCAACTTGAGTTATGAGTACAAATGATTTTTTTTCAAGAGGGAAGAAGAAAAAAATGAGTTAAATCACAGTCTAATTGATTTTATGGATCCTTTTGCCATTCGTTAGAATTCTATACATAGAAAAAACTTCGAATCATTTTTTCTCGAGCCGTACGAGGAGAAAACTTCCTATACGGTTCTAGGGGGGGTATTGTTCATCTACATCTATCCCAATGAGCCGTCTATCGAATCGTTGCAATTGATGTTCGATCCCGAAGAGAGGGAAGAGATCTTCGGAAAGTGGGTTTTTATGATCCGATAAGGAATCAAACTTATTTAAATGTTCCTGCTATTCTATATTTCCTTGAAAAAGGTGCTCAGCCTACAGGAACTGTTCAGGATATTTTAAAGAAGGCGGAGATTTTTAAGGAACTTCTCCCTAATCAAATGAAATTCCATTAAGGAAATCAAAAAAGGGGGGTAGTGATTCGTATATAACTTTGTATAACTTTTCTATACTATGTTTTTTTTATTTCCCCCTTTCTTGTTCTATTCGTATCTATTTATCATTGCTTCCATAGAATCCCATGTTTTATAACGACCAAACCCTATTTGATTGATCCTAGAAATAGAAAATTCTGGCATTCCCTTCAATGGGGCGTTTTCGTTGGAACTCTACTAACAAGTAACAAACAAGGAATCCAT